TAGCACTAGATTCGCTTATTTTATTTGTAGCGAACAAAAATAAATATTTAATTCATCGTAATCGTAATTAAAAGAAACAATATATATATTGTTTTCCTTGTTGACATAAGTTCTCCTTGTAGATAGACAGAGGTTTCGGATAATTATATTTTTTCTTTTGTTTTTTATTTATAATTATTTATTTAATATATTAAAATAATATTAATTATTATTTTAACTTATATTTTATATTATAATATAATATTCATTATTATATTACTTATTATTTAAATATATATATTCTAAATATTATAGTTTCTATCTAATCATATAGCTAATAGAATTATAGTTGATATTATTTATCACTTATAAATAATATTATTTACAATATAATAATAACTTGATATTACTTATGATAGATATATCCTAAATAAGTATAAGAGGATATCTTTTTAATAGATAGAAATATTAATAGATAGAAATAGTAAATCGAGGCATCTATTCTATGACAGATTTCAACTTACCCTCCATTTTTGTACCTTTAGTAGGCCTAGTATTTCCGGCAATTGCAATGGTTTCTTTATTTCTTCATGTCCAAAAAAATAAGATTGTCTAGACCCAATGGTAATGAATCTTATCAAGTGATTTCAACACTGTATGATAATACGGATATTTATTTCGTGTAATATGGTATGATATGTGGCTTTTGCCAAACACACAAGTGAAAGAACTTTTATGCGGATATATAATATCTGTATAAATGCATGTATATGTGGATATAGTTGGTTCAAAATGAATTAGCGAATATAAAAAATGGAAAGTCAATGTATCTAACTAATTACTCCCGATGTTTCACATAACAATAGTGCTAGTTGGTGAAAGTTACTTCGGGGTCAAGAAAGGTAAAGTCAAATTTATTTGGGTTATTCGCTCAATTCCAATCGAATGCAACTGAATGCAGTATAATATGAATTGGCGATCAGAACATATATGGATAGAACTTATAACGGAATCTCGAAAAACGAGTAATTTTTGCTGGGCCTGTATCCTTTTTTTAGGTTCACTAGGATTCTTAGTGGTTGGAACTTCCAGTTATCTTGGTAGGAATTTGATCTCTGTATTTCCATCTCAGCAAATCGTTTTTTTTCCTCAAGGGGTTGTGATGTCTTTCTATGGGATCGCGGGTCTGTTCATTAGCTCCTATTTGTGGTGCACTATTTCGTGGAATGTAGGTAGCGGTTATGACCGATTCGATAGAAAAGAGGGAAGAGTGTGTATTTTTCGTTGGGGATTTCCTGGAATAAATCGTCGCATCTTCCTTCGGTTCCTTATGAGAGATATCCAATCAATCAGAATAGAGGTTAAAGAGGGTCTTTATACTCGTCGTGTCCTTTATATGGAAATCAGGGGCCAAGGAGCCATTCCCTTGACTCGTACTGATGAGAATTTGACTCCACGAGAAATTGAACAAAAAGCTGCCGAATTAGCCTATTTTTTGCGCATACCAATGGAAGTACTTTAAAACGAACTCGAACTAAAGTAAAGAATAAATATCCTCTCAAGGTGGGGAAAAGAACTTGCTAATTCCCCTTTTTAATAAAAGGCAAGTTTCCTGATTCTTTTATACTAGAAGTCTAATCTAACTAACTAATCTAATAATTAATTTATAGATATAAATTAATCAAACCTATCCGAACATGTATTTCGTAATACATAATTCATCTTTTTAGGCCCATGATTTTTAATTGATACCCTTTTTCTGATTATACAGTAAAAGATTTCGTTTCGAAAGAATTAATGTAAGTTTTTTGGTCTCGAAACTTGATTCGTTACTTAAAGTGGGTTTTGGAGTATTCATCGAAAGGAACAAATGAAAATGAAATTGGTTTGAATTTGCCCAATTGAGATATCTGAAATATATTACAAATAAAAAGGGAAAGGGATAGATCCAGAGGTCACTACTTTGTTATACAACTCGTGCTTCAGAGAAATATCAGATAGAGTCGACGAATGAAGCAGGTTCATTAAAAAAAAATTTAAATTCAATTCACAGATCAAAATGAAAAAAAAGAAAGCATTGGCCTCCCTTCCCTATCTTGCATCTATGGTATTTTTGCCCTGGTGGGTCTCTTTCTCTTTTAATAAATGTCTGGAACCTTGGGTTACTTATTGGTGGAATAGCAGACAATCCGAAACTTTTTTAAATCATATTCAAGAGAAAAACGTTCTAAAAAGATTCATAGAATTAGAAGAACTATTCCTATTGGATCAAATGATAAAAGAGTACCCGGAAACACATATACAAAAACTTCATATAGGAATACACAAGGAAACAATACAATTGGTCAAAGCATGCAATGAATATGATCTCCATATCATTTTACATTTCTCGACAAATATAATCTGTTTCACTATTCTAAGTGGTTATTTTATTCTGAGTAATGAAGAACTCGTTATTCTGAATTCTTGGGTTCAGGAATTCCTCTATAACTTAAGTGACACAATAAAAGCTTTTTCGATTCTTTTAGTTACTGATTTATGGGTCGGATTTCACTCGACCCGTGGTTGGGAACTAATGATAGGTTTGGTTTACAACGATTTTGGATTGGATCATAACAATCAGATTATATCTGGTCTTGTTTCCATTTTTCCAGTTATTCTAGATGCAATTGTTAAATATTGGATTTTTCATTATTTAAATCGTGTATCTCCTTCGCTTGTAGTAATTTTTCATTCAATGCAATGAATGAATAAAGAACTCATTTGATCTCATCATATCAATAAAATGAGAATCCTTCTTCCTTTATAAATAAATAGAAATTAAGCATTTAATTAAAAATTTTACTTAATTCCTTATACTTTCATCTGCTCAAGGTATTCATCGTATATTCCAGTACAATTATTCTAGTACAATGCCAGACTCGTGTATAAGTAACTAGTATAGTTACCTATCTAATTTATTGTAGAAACTCCGAAATTAATGATTGGACATGCAAAATAAAAATGCTTTTTCTTGGGTAAAGGAAGGGATGACTCGATCCATTTCTGTATCGATCATGATATATGTAATAACTCGGTCATCCATTTCAAATGCATATCCCGTTTTTGCGCAGCAGGGTTATGAAAACCCGCGAGAAGCAACGGGACGAATTGTATGTGCCAATTGTCATTTAGCTAATAAACCCGTGGATATTGAAGTTCCGCAAGCTGTGCTCCCTGATACTGTATTTGAAGCAGTTGTCCGAATTCCTTATGATAAGCAACTGAAACAAGTTCTTGCTAATGGTAAAAAGGGGGGTTTGAATGTAGGGGCTGTTCTCATTTTACCCGACGGATTCGAATTAGCCCCCCCTGATCGTATTTCTCCCGAATTGAAAGAAAAGATTGGAAATTTTTCTTTTCAGAGTTATCGTCCTAATAAAAGAAATATTATTGTGATAGGTCCTGTTCCTGGTCAGAAATATAGTGAAATCATCTTTCCCATTCTTTCCCCCGACCCTGCTACGAAGAAAGATGTTCACTTCTTAAAATATCCCATATATGTAGGTGGGAACAGAGGAAGGGGTCAGATTTATCCTGATGGTAGCAAAAGTAACAATACAGTCTATAATGCTACATCAGCAGGTGTAGTAAGTAGAATAGTACGTAAAGAAAAGGGTGGATATGAAATAACCGTTGTTGATCCATCGGATGGACATCAAGTAGTTGATATTGTACCTCCAGGACCAGAACTTCTTGTTTCAGAGGGTGAATCCATCAAGCTTGATCAACCATTAACAAGCAATCCCAATGTGGGAGGCTTTGGTCAGGGAGATGCAGAAGTAGTGCTTCAAGACCCATTACGGGTCCAAGGTCTTTTATTCTTCTTTGCATTTGTTATTTTGGCACAAGTTTTTTTGGTTCTTAAAAAGAAACAGTTTGAAAAGGTTCAATTATACGAAATGAATTTCTAGGTGCGGGGATTTCTTAACATCAAGTTGGTAAAATTGGTAAAAGGTGCCAAATTTTTGTTGCTTTGTTTATACTTTTTTTCGTTTTGCGGGATGCCTGGAATTCATTACTTGTATCCTATTCTTTGTAATAGATATACAAACGAAGAGAATACAAGGGAAGGACGGCAAACCAGAACTCTTTTGTTTAGATTGATAGGAAGTTGTGGACAAACAAAAAGAGAGAAAAGATTATAGGGGAATAATTGATTGAGCAAATAGAACTTCTTCTATTAACTTAAACTTATAACTTAGAGAAATTATTCAAACAAATTTAAAATTATATTATAGAGTAAGTTCCATTAGTAGTTTACTATAGAAATAGAAAGAAAGAATTTGGAGTATATCTCATGCGTAGAAATCCATAGAATATTGTAGTATCCAGAGATTACTCTTTTCTTCTTGTTTCGTATCGTAAGAATTAATTAGAGGAAGGACAGAGACTATGAATCAATCAATGGCTTCAATTCTTCAAAAACATTATTAAGAAACAAAAGAATAGAGTAATGTTTAAAACATCAGAGCAAAAGATCCATTTTGTCATTTTTTTTCTACAAAACAAATATAATATTTTTATTATGTTGACTGTATAACTTTCCAATTTGAATTTGTATGTTTCCGAATTTGTATGTTATGGAATAGATCAAAGTCTTCTTATATTCTTATATCTTATAAGAGTAAGAACTCAGCGGGACCTTACCCTCCTTTGTCTGTCTGATTAGAGTGGTAAGGTCCCGCTGAGTTCTTACTCTTTCATGTCTACAATCTGGTTCATCCGATTACTAGAGAGATGAACCCAACCCAGAATATGAACCGTAAAAGAAAACACCTATTAAACCGATCACAGGAATACCAGTTACAGTACCCACCAACCAAAGAGGAATCCTTCCAGTAGTATCGGCCATTTCCCCTACTTTCCTCCACCTTTTTTCAAATGGTCATGCTATAGACAAAAACAGCCATTGATAATTATGAGGATGGTATCTTTCCGAATGGGATAAGAGAATTCCTACTATTCTCTTTCTCTTAATT